CTAGGGAATAGTCACTTCAAAGTGAATCCGCCCTAGATACATCTATTCAATTTTGTTCTGGATCTATTCCCAATATAGGGATTGGGCTGAAGATTCAAAACCTCTTTTTTTCTTTTCTTTCTTTATACACTTTATAAATACACTTTATAAAAAAAAAAAGAAAAAGAGCAAATAATTCTACAATAGATTTACAACTTATTCTTCGGTAAATCAATTGCGAAATGCTTTTGTAGAATGCCCAATATGTCTTTTATATCTTCTACACGAAAATGCTCAATTTTCATAAGATCTTCTTGACTTTTATTCAAAAGGTCCAATAATGTATGTATATTGGATCTTTTGAGGCAATTATAGGTCCTGGGAGGCAATTCTGATTGGTCAATAAAAATAAATTTCAATGCTATTTCTTTTTTGTTTTTCCTTAGTTTAGCTAATCCATCATGAAAGCTAAAAAAGGGTAAACTAACCCAGTTTTGATTGTCTTCTATAATTTTGTCCTCTTCTTCCGTATGTAGAAAAGGAATAAATAAATCAATCAAATTCCGGGAGGCTTCGTGAAGTGCTTCTTTAGGAGTTAAACTTCCATTCGTCCATATTTCGAGAAAAAGTATCTCTTGTTTCTCATTCCCAGTCCCATAAGAATGAATACTATGATTCGCATTTCGAACAGGCATGAATACAGCATCTATAAAATAACTTCCATCTTGAGAGTTCTTTGGTGTTTTCATACGATATCCGTGATTCCTCTCGATTTGTAATCCAATACACAAATCAATTGGTTCCGTTAGGCTAGCTATATGCTGTGTAGTATCAACGATTTCCACAGAAGGCGGTGAGATGATGTCTTGAGCAGTTACATATCCAGGACCTCTGACGCAAATGGATGCGTCGCGAGTTCCATACAGGTTACTTCTCAATACAATTTCTTTCAAATTTATTAGAATTTCATGTACTGATTCTTCAATACCTACTATGGTAGAATATTCATGGGGTATCTTCTCAGATTTTGCGCGTGTGATACATGTTCCCTCTATTTCTCCAAGCAAAGCCCTTCGCATCGCGATGCCTATCGTATCGGCTTGACCTTTCATAAGCGGAGACAGAATAAAGCGTCCATAATAACGACGCTTACTGTCTGCTCTTGATTCAACACACTTCCACTGTAGTGTTCGAGTAGACACTGATACTTCTTCTCGAATCATAATAATATTATTTGATCGGATCATTGAATCATTTATTTCTCTTGAAATCCATTCAAGTCTTAAATTCTGATTTCTACACACGTCTTTTTTTAGGAGGTCTACATCCATTATGTGGCATAGGGGTTACGTCTCGTACGAAACTTAATAGTATTCCACTTCTACGAATGGCTCGTAATGCTGCATCCCTTCCGAGACCAGGACCCTTTATCATGACTTCTGCCCGTTGCATTCCCTGATCCATTACTCTACGAATAGCATTTCCTGCTGCGGTTTGAGCAGCAAACGGTGTCCCTCTTCTTGTGCCCCTGAATCCGCAAGTACCGGCGGAGGACCAAGCAACCACCCGACCCCGTACATCTGTAACAGTCACAATGGTATTGTTGAAACTTGCTTGAACATGAATAACCCCCCTTGGGATTCTACGTCCATTTTTACGTGAACCAATACGTCCAGTCCTGTGTGAACCAATTCTTTGTATAGGTTTTGCCATATTTGATTTTATCATCTCATAATTTGATCATCTCATAAATATGCCTCAGAGATACACGGATATATCCATTTCATGTCAAAACAGATCCTTTTTTTTACATCAGGTCCTTTAGAGAGTCCTTTTTTAGAAAGATTATCCTTGTCTTTGCTTATGTCTCGGGTTGGAACAAATTACTATAATTCGTCCCCGCCTACGGATCAATCGACATTTTTCACAAATTTTACGAACGGAAGCCCTTATTTTCATATTTGTCACTCCTTACCTTAATTCCGAATCTACTCCTTGGAAGAAAATGAGTTTCTTAATATTTTGAACTTCTAATTGTATCCTTATGAAAAGAGTGTTGAAAAGGCCACCTAAGAATTCGATTCTTTGTTGCGGAGTCTATAAATTATACGTCCTCTGGTTGAATCATAATGACTTACTTCGATTTTGACTCTATCTCCTGGTAGTATCCGTATAAAACTACGTCGTATCCTTCCTGAAACATAACCTAGAATCAGATCCTCATTATCTAAACGAACCCGGAACATACCATTGGGAAGTGATTCAGTAATTAAACCTTCATGAATCCATTTTTGTTCTTTCATTCTAGGGAACCTCTTTGAAGTATCAACTAATGGAGGAGGGGTGATATTAGACAATCTGTCCTTTCTCTTTTTTTTTTTCACAAATGGGAAGTTACAGATCCAATTCGGGTAGCAGAAGGATCACCATATATAACACAAAATTTCTCCCCCGATTCCTTCTAGTCGAGCCTCTCGGTCTGTCATTATACCTCTAGAAGTAGAAAGAATTACAATCCCCATTCCACCTAAAATCCTAGGAATTTGTTGATAGTTGGAAAAGATTCGCAGACCGGGTCGGCTGATACGTTTTAAAATGGTTCTATAGGGGCCCCTCCTATTCCTTCTATGTCGCAGGGTTGAAACCAAGAAATCTTTGTTGCTTTTCCGATGTTTCCTCACGTTTTCGATAAAACCTTCTCGTAGAAGTATTTTAACAACACTTTCGGTGATATTAGTAGATGCTATTCGAACCGTTCCTTTTTTATCCATGTCAGCATTTCGTATAGAAGTTATTATGTCGGCAATAGTGTCCCTGCCCATGACGAACTAGAATTATGGATGCCTCCGGGTTTTGATATAATCAACATGCTCTGTGTTTGTGTGTTTTTTTTTTTTTTTCTTTTTTTATGACATTCATTTTATGAATTGCATTATTCATTTTATGAATTGCATTATTAAAGGTATATGCGTGAGACACAATCCACTAATTAATTGAATCTATTTCAGATAATCTACCCTACTATATCATAATCTCGTCTATTAGTATTTATAATACCTCAGGAGCCAATGAAACTATTTTAGTAAAATTCAACTGTCTCAATTCCCGAGCGACCGCACCAAAAACGCGAGTTCCCTTTGGATTTCCTTCTTGATCAATGACAACCGCAGCATTGTCATCATATCGTATTATCATGCCATTCTCACGTTTGAGTTCTTTACATGTACGTACAATTACAGCTCTGATCACTTCTGATCTTTCTAGAAGCATATTGGGCACTGCTTCTTTGATTACAGCAATAATAACGTCACCAATATGAGCATATCGGCGATTACTAGCTCCTATGATTCGAATACACATCAATTCTCGAGCCCCGCTGTTGTCCGCTACATTCAAATGAGTCTGAGGTTGAATCATAGCATTTTTTTGAATCTCTTCTTTCAATGTAAAACAAAGCGAAGAAAAAAAAAAAAGAAATGTTTTTTGTTCAAAAAGAAAATGAATAAACCTGCAATTTTTTTTTTCATGACAAGGATTTCTTGCCTTTGGTTCTCTATCCCGAACTCGAAATAACGAATTGAGTTCGTATAGGCATTTTTGACGCTGCTATTGAAATAGCTTCTCTAGCTACAATTTCTGACACTCCGCCCATTTCATAAAGTATTCGACCTGGTTTAACGACCGATACCCAATATTCGGGGGATCCTTTGCCCGAACCCATACGTGTTTCCGCGGGTCGTACTGTAACGGGTTTGTCTGGAAATATACGTATCCATATTTTTCCACCACGACGTGCATATCGTGTCATTGCTCGTCGCCCTGCTTCTATTTGTCTAGAGGTGATCCAAGCGGGTTCAAGTGCCTGAAGAGCATATCTACCGAAACAAATATGACTGCCTCGATAAGAGATTCCCTTCATTCTTCCTCTATGTTGTTTACGGAATCGGGTTCTTTTGGGGTTATAGTTGATGGTTGTTTATCAATTCCATCTCTACTGCAGAACCGGACATGAGAGTTTCTTCTCATCCAGCTCCTCACGAATGAAACGATTACATAATATTACGGATATAACATGTAGTTAATGAATAATATACCGAATCATGGCATGGTATTTTTTGAGATTTAATATGTCATGGAGGGATTTTGATATTTGTATCTACAACTAGACGAATATTTCTATTTATTTATAGTTATAGAGACTTTTTTTTTCTAACAAATGTGTATTTTGCCCTTGATCGAGTCGCCCAAAATTTTACAAGGCTTTCGCGGGCGAATATTGACTCTTTCAATATCTGTTTCATTCGTAGGGTCAGGTCAGCCCATGACCTCTCAGAATAAATTACTTTGTTCCTGGTCCGTTCCGCCATCCCACCCAATGAATCATTAGGATTCGGTTTCAATAGAATCCTTTGCAGTCACGGGTTCCGTCGTTCCCATTGCTTCTCGATTAATAGCTAGGTCTGAACTCTGCAATGGAGCTTCTAATTCAATTTGTTCCTGAGTCAATCTACTCAGTTTTTATTGACGCGAGGCTCTTTTTTTCCTATGAACCAGATTAATCTAATTATGTTATGGACGAATCATTATTTATGCTTTATTACATTTGACATTGCCTTTTAGGAGATTATTCATAGACCATATATACATATTGGACTCAGATATCATTGATATTATTCTTCTCTCTTTCTCTCGCCCTTCCGTTTATCCACATCTCTCTATTTTCGCTTTACAACCCATAATCAGATTTTTTTTTACTTGTTTTGTTGCAAAAAGGATTTCAGTTGCTACAACGATATGATTGATACATCATATAGTGACCGATTCCTTGTATCTAGATAAAATGAAGCAATGAGCTGGTTATTAGTTCTATAGTTATTAGTTCATACTATAAGGAAGGGCCAATCCATTGTTTTTTGAATCCGAACCCTACTAAATTAAGAAATTAAACTAAATTACATAAAAAAACAACGAGTCACACACTAAGCATAGCAATTATACCAAATGAAATGATCAATCAAATT